ACACTTATAGAATTTATTAATCTTATAATATAATTGAAATATAATGTCTCTTATGAATTTACAATGTATATATATATATAAATATTTAATAGATATATAAACATTATTAATCTATTATCTGAAAGAAATTATTAATATAGATCAAAAATTATTAATTAATATATAATACATTTATTATTATTAATGAATATAATTTTTACTGAGAAAGAAACATTAACGAAAAAAAAAAAAAAATTTACTTTTTCCCAATATTAAATAAATTATTTTTTAAAATTTCCGAATTATTAAAAATAAAATTTAATATAATTTATTGAGTTTATTTTTATATAAATTAGTTATTGATTCCGGTCTGAATCAAAATTGTATGTTTATCATTTTTAAAAAGTTATAAAATAAATAAAAAATAATATGATCGTTTGGACGAAAAAAAAGTGATGTTGGGGGAACTATAGCTTTTTTTTTTATTAGAAAAACGACAAGAAAGACTTCTTCTAATGTTGGAGTTTTTCTATTGCCGAAGCGGAGCTAGCTGAAACCATGTTTATAATTTTAACGAAGTTAGAAAAGTTTTATTTTGGCTTGGTAATTTGGTTTAATTTTATTTTACATGTAAATTTAAGTGGGAATAGCAAATATTTTAGAAAAATATTTATTGTTTTATTTTTTCGCAGTAGAGAAATTTAAATATTAGTGAAAGCTAGATTTAGGAATAATTTTTACTACTAACAAAGTTTGTGCCAGCAGTTGCGGTTACACAAACAGTAGAATTAAATTTTTTTGGTTTCATTAATTTGTAAATAAATGGTTATAAAGAAAAATTTATTAGGTGAAATTTTAAATTTTTAAAAAACTTTGTTTCTTGAAAAATTGGGAAATTTAGGTAATAAACTAGGATTAGAGACCCTATTATTCTAAACGTTAATTTAAGGCCAGATTAGTATTAGCTATGTTCTTGAAAATTAAAAATTTTGGCGGTATTTTAGTCTATTCAGAGGAACCTGTCCTATAATTGATGATCCACGATAAGAGATACTTTTTCTTTAAGTTTATATATCGTCGTAGTTAGAGTATTTTTATAGAAAGTAAATATTCAAGATTTTTTTAAAAAAGGAAATCAGATCAAGGTGTAGCTTATGAAAAAGGGGGAGATGGGTTACATTAGATTTATTTATGGGGATTAGTTAATTTATTTGACTATGAATTTGGATTTGATAGTAATTTTGATTATTTTTTTAAAGTGACTTTAGCTCTAAAATATGCACATATCGCCCGTCGCTTTCACTTTAAAGTGAAATAAGTCGTAACAAAGTAGGCTTACTGGAAGGTGGGCCTAGAAGGGCGAGTCAGAGCTTGACTAGAAAGCGTTTTATTTACATTAAAGAGTTAGTTGTGAAATTCAATTTGACTTGATTTTTGTAAATTACTAAATTTGTTTTTATATTTTGTTTTTTGATGAATATGTTTTTATTTATTATTTTTTAGAACAATTTATTTTTGTGGTAGTTTATTAGTACTGTGGGGGAATTTTAAAAAAGAAGAAAGAAGGTTTAGTTTACTGTACCTTGTGTATCAGGGTTAATTAATTTTAGTTTATTATTTAAATTTTCCCGAATTTAGGAGAGCTATTTCTATAAGTTTTTTATTGTTTCATAAATATTAAAAATATAGTTATTGTAATGAAACGTTATTCGTTCCTAAATATTTCTGGTTTTTCAAGAAACAAATTAAATTTGCTTTTTAGTAAATAATTTTAAATTTTTATTTGTTTTTGCTAAAAGGTTATGTCCTAAGGGATTAGCTTTGGGACAAAAACTTAAAAATTTTTATTTTTTCTGGGCAATTAGGATTAGAATTGTTCTTATTAAGATAATGTTAAAGTTTTCCTAGATGGAAATTTTATTTTTGTAAGTTTTAAGGTTTTTATTGAAATTTTTTAATTAATACTTAATTAAAAGTAACTATGATTAAATTAGTATATATTTTTGTAATTTTAAATTTTTGATTAAGGTTTAATAAAGGAATTCGGCAAATTATTTTCTACCTGTTTATTAAAAACATGTCCTATCGATAATAATCTTAGGTCTAACCTGCCCGCTGAGTAGTTGAAGAGCCGCGGTATTTTGACCGTGCAAAGGTAGCATAATAATTAGTTTTTTAATTGAAAGCTGGAATGAATGGTTGAATAAGAAAATGACTGTCTCTGTTAAATTTTTTAGAATTTTATCTTTAAGTAAAAAAGCTTAAATTTGGCTAAAAGACGAGAAGACCCTATAGAGTTTTATAATTTTATGTTTTTGGCTTTTTAGAATTTTTTGGGCAATAAAACTATAATTTATTTGGTTGGGGTGACTGAAAAATTAAAATAACTTTTTCTTTATTTTTACATTAATTTATGAAGAATTTGATCCAGATTTTTTGATTATAAGAGTAAATTACCTTAGGGATAACAGCGTAATTCTTTTTGAGAGTTCAAATCGAAAATGGAGTTTGCGACCTCGATGTTGGATTAAAATTTAATTTTGGTGCAGAAGCTAAAAGTTTAGGTCTGTTCGACCTTTAAAATTTTACATGATCTGAGTTTAAACCGGCGTGAGCCAGGTTGGTTTCTATCTTTAGTTTAATTAACTTTCTAGTACGAGAGGACCGTGAGTTAGATATAATATTTTTATTTTGTTAAAATTTGTTGTTTTGGCAGAATAGTGCAATTGATTTAGAATCTTTAAATGTAATTTAAATTACAAATAACACTTGTTTGTATTTGATATATTTTTAATATTTGTTTCAAGGCTTGTTTTGGTTATTTGTGTTTTGGTGGGGGTGGCCTTTTTAACTTTATTAGAGCGGAAGGTTTTAGGTTACATTCAGATTCGAAAGGGTCCCAATAAAGTTGGATTTGTGGGGTTAGTCCAACCTTTTAGGGATGCAATTAAGCTTTTTTGCAAGGAACAAACCTATCCTTTTATATCTAATTTTGGTTTGTATTATTTTTCTCCTGTAATAAATTTGTTTTTAAGTTTATTTCTGTGGATGTGTATTCCTTTTGTTTCTGTAAATTTGAGTTTTAACATGTCAGTATTATTTTTTTTAAGGGTCTCTAGTCTTGGGGTTTATACGGTTATGTTAGCAGGCTGATCATCTAATTCTTCATATTCTTTGTTGGGGAGTTTACGTGCGGTAGCCCAAACTATTTCTTATGAGGTTAGATTGGCTTTAATTATTCTTTCTTTTTTGTTCTTGGTTTTAAGGGTTAATATGCTTGATTTTTTAAAATATCAGGAAATGGTTTGATTTTTAATTGTTTTATTTCCTTTATGTTTGATATTTTTTGTTTCTGGTTTAGCTGAAACTAATCGAACTCCTTTTGATTTTGCAGAGGGTGAGTCAGAATTAGTTTCTGGATTTAATGTAGAGTATAGGAGGGGTGGCTTTGCAATAATTTTTTTGGCTGAATATTCAAGTATTTTGTTCATGAGTTTATTATGTTCTATTTTATTTTTAGGGTCTAATTTATATTCATGATTATTTTTTTTAAAATTAGTTATTATTAGATTTTTATGAGTTTGGGTTCGTGGTACTTTACCTCGGTTTCGATATGATAAATTAATGTATTTGGCATGGAAGGGTTATCTTTCTGTTTCTTTAAATTTTTTAATTTTCTTTTTTGGTTTGAAGATTTTTTTATTTGTCCTTTTTATTTAGTTAACAAATTTTAGTACTAAAGTTAATAGAAGATTGAACTTCTTTTTTATACTTTCAAAGTATACACTTATAACAAGTTCATTAACTATTTAAATATAATATTATCTCATAATAGTGCAATTAATGGGTTAATAATGTAAAATCTGAAGTATAGGATTGTAAGAATTTGTCCAGTTATAATGTAGGGATCTTCTACTGGTCGTGCTCCAATTCATGTTAAAAGGATGATAATAACAAAGAATGATCAGAATAAGATTTTATTTAGGGGGTAAAATTGAGTTCTTTGAAATTTTTGTGGGTTTGTAAATGGAACGACATAAAGAATTGCAATAGATATTACTAATGCAATTACTCCCCCTAATTTATTAGGAATTGACCGAAGAATGGCGTATGCAAAAAGAAAATATCATTCTGGCTGAATGTGAACAGGGGTTACTAGCGGATTAGCGGGAGTGAAATTATCAGGATCGCCTAGCAGATAGGGGCTGTAAAGAGCCAGAAACGAGAGAAGAGACAGGAGAATAAGGAATCCAACAATGTCTTTAATTACAAAGTATGGGTGAAATGGAATTTTATCAATATTTCTTTTTGTCCCTAGAGGGTTTCTTGATCCTGTTTGGTGTAGGAATAAAAGATGAATAATAACTAGTGCTGCTACGATAAAGGGGAATAAAAAGTGAAATGCAAAGAATCGTGTTAAGGTTGCATTTTCTACAGCGAATCCTCCTCATACCCATTGTACAATTGTTGTTCCTAGGTAGGGAATTGCTGAAAGAAGGTTAGTAATGACTGTTGCTCCTCAGAATGATATTTGTCCTCATGGTAAAACGTATCCTAGGAAAGCAGTTCCTATAGTTAGGAGAAAAATAGTTACTCCGATTATTCATGTTTCTTTAAGATGATAAGATCCATAATAAATTCCTCGACCGATGTGAATATAGAGACAGATGAAGAAGGCTGATGCTCCGTTTGCATGAAGATTTCGGATTAGTCATCCGTAGTTTACGTTACGGCAGATGTGGGCTACTCTATTGAATGCTATGTCTACATTTGGGCAGAAGTGTATAGCTAGAAATAATCCTGTTACGATTTGTACTCCTAAACAGAGTCCGAGAAGAGATCCGAAGTTTCACAAAGAAGAGATATTTGATGGAGTGGGCAGATCAACTAAGGAATTGTTAATAATTTTTAGAAGGGGTGATTTTTTTATAATTGGTGTTTTCATTAGAATTTTTGTCGAAGGGGTCCATATTTAGAGTCAGTGATTTTGACTACTATAATGAGGGCAATTAATAGGTATGAAATAATTAGGAATAGAAGATTTGACATTGGGAAGTTCATATATTTGTTTATTGATTTATTTTCCTCTGTTCATTGTTTTAATTCTCTTGAGAATAAGTCTTCTCTAATTATTAGAGAGTCAGTTATTCTAATGTAAACTGCTATTCTAAAAAGAAATAATATTGTTATAATGAATAATTTTCTGGAAAATTTAAATTTCTCATTAGATGCTACCCTAGTTATATAAATAAATAGAACTAACATTCCTCCTACTATTACTAAAAATAAAATATATGAGAATCAGAAATTGAAGTTTATTATTCCTGTAATTAGGGCAATTAATAAGGTTTCAATTAATAAAATTAAACCAAATGATAGAGGGTGGTTTATAAACATGAATAATAGGGCTAGAGTTGCTGTTAATGATAGGATAATTTTTAATATATCAGGAAATAGTTTATTAAAAATTTTAATTTTGGAGGTTAAAGATGGAGTTGTCTCTTTTCCTGATGTTTTAAGGGTAATCCCCATTTTTGGTTTACAAGACCAATATTTTTATTAAAATTATTAAAACTAATGACAATTCTATTTTTTTCAATTTTTATATTTTTTGCTGGTTTAGTAGTTTTTGCCTCTAATCAGAAACATTTACTTTTGATATTATTGAGATTAGAATTTGTGGTCTTATCTCTTTATTTAAATATTTTTATTTATCTTTCTTTACTTAATGATTATTTTTTTTCAATGATTTTTTTGACTATAAGAGTTTGTGAGGGTGCTTTGGGGCTGGCAATTTTGGTTTTAATAATTCGTGCTTGTGGGAACGATTATGTTCTTTCTTTTTCTTCCTTATGATAAAATTTATTTTTTCTTTAAGTTTTTTAATTCCTTTATGTTTTTTAAATTGTTTTTGATTATTTCAATTTTTTTTTCTTTTCTTAACTTTTATGTTTTTAGTAAATTTTAGTTTTGACTATTTGACTGTAAATATTTCTTATTTTTTAGGTTATGACTTACTGTCATTTTCTCTAATTTTATTAAGGTTTTGGATTTGTTCTCTTATAATTATAGCAAGAGAAAAAATCTTTAAAATTAAGAATTATGAGGGTTTTTTTTTATTTGTTATACTAATTCTTTTGTTAAGCCTAGCTTTAACTTTTTCTTCTTTGGATTTTTTTATTTTTTATTTGTTTTTTGAAATTAGTCTAATTCCTACTTTAATTTTAATTATTGGTTGGGGATATCAACCTGAGCGAATCGAGGCAGGTGTTTATTTATTATTTTATACATTGTTTGTTTCTTTGCCTATAATAATTTCAATTTTTTTTTGTTATGAATCTTTTGGGACTTTAAATTTTTATTTAATAAATATGAATTTAAATAATATTTATATCTATTTATGTATAATTTTTGTATTTTTGGTCAAAATTCCTATATTTTTTGTTCATCTTTGACTCCCAAAAGCTCATGTTGAGGCCCCTGTTTCTGGATCAATAATTTTAGCTGGGATTATGTTAAAGTTAGGGGGGTATGGATTACTTCGGGTAATAAAATTATTTATGGAGATTGGAATAAAAGTTAATATGATTTTTATTGCTATTAGTCTTGTTGGAGGATTTTTTGTTTCTCTGATCTGTTTGCGACAAAGTGATGTAAAATCTTTAATTGCTTATTCTTCAGTAGCACATATGGGGATGGTTTTAGGAGGGTTGATAACATTCAATTCTTGGGGATTTTGAGGTTCTCTCGTTCTTATAATTGCTCACGGTCTTTGTTCTTCAGGATTATTTTGCTTGGCTAATATTTCTTATGAGCGGTTAGGAAGCCGTAGTTTATATTTAAGAAAGGGTATATTAAATATTATGCCTAGACTTTCTTTGTGATGGTTTTTACTTTGTTCTTCAAATATGGCTGCTCCTCCTTCTTTAAATCTTTTAGGGGAAATTTTCTTAATTAATAGATTAGTAGGCTATAGATGATTAACAATATTGTTTATTTCCTTTTTATCCTTTTTTAGGGCGGCATATTCACTTTTTCTTTATTCTTTTTCTCAGCACGGTCAGTTTTATTCAGGTGTTTTTTCAGTTTATCAGGGTTTATTTCGTGAATATTGCCTTCTATTTTTTCATTGATTTCCTTTAAACATTCTTATTTTATGTTCTGAATATTTTTCTTTATGAATTTAATTCAAATAGTTTATCTTAAAATGTCAGTTTGTGGGGCTGGAGATATAAAAATTTATTTTGAATAATTTTATCTATTTGTGTAATTTATTCAGGCTTTTTTCTAATATTTTCTCTTTGTAGTTTTTTTTGCGGTGTATATTTCTTGGTCTTGGATTTAAAAGTAGTAATTGAATTAGATATTTTAAGGTTAAATTCTTCTTCTATTGTAATAGCTCTTCTTTTTGATTGAATGTCGCTTTTGTTTATAAGGTTTGTTTTTTTTATTTCTTCTATAGTAATTTATTATAGGGAGGAATATATAAGAGGTGATTTAAATTTAAATCGTTTTATTTTATTAGTAGCTATATTTGTTTTATCTATAATGCTTCTTATTATTAGTCCTAACTTAATTTCTATTCTTTTAGGTTGAGATGGGTTAGGTCTTGTCTCTTATTGTTTGGTTATTTACTACCAAAATGTTAAATCTTTTAATGCTGGAATATTAACAGCTTTATCTAATCGAATTGGGGATGTAGCTATTCTTCTTTCTATTTCTTGAATATTAAATTACGGTAGATGAAACTTTATTTATTATCTTGATTTTGTTAAGGAAGATTTTATTATGGGTTTAATTTCTTGATTAATTTTATTGGCTGCAATAACTAAGAGGGCTCAGATTCCTTTTTCTTCCTGGCTTCCTGCGGCTATAGCTGCTCCCACTCCTGTTTCTTCTCTTGTCCATTCATCGACTCTTGTTACTGCGGGAGTTTATCTTCTTATTCGTTTTAATTTTGCGTTTTCGGATGCTTTAAAAATGTTTTTACTAATTATTGCTAGATTAACGATGTTTATGTCAGGTCTTGGTGCTAATTTTGAATTTGATTTAAAGAAAATTATTGCTCTTTCAACTCTTAGTCAGTTGGGTTTAATGATGAGGATCTTGGCATTAGGAAGCTATGAGTTAGCTTTTTTCCATCTTTTGACCCATGCCTTGTTTAAAGCTTTACTTTTTATATGTGCTGGAAATATTATTCATTTAATAAGAAATTGTCAGGATATTCGTTTTATAGGATCTTTAATTTATCACTTGCCTCTGACATGTGTTTACTTTAATATTTGTAATTTTTCTTTATGTGGTCTTCCATTTTTATCTGGGTTTTATTCTAAGGATTTGGTTGTAGAAGTTATATCTATAGGTTATTTAAATATTTTTATTTATTTGGTTTTTTATTTATCTATTGGTTTAACTGTATGTTATAGGTTTCGTCTATCTTATTATTCTTTAGGGGGGACTTTTAATTTTTTAAGTTTAAATTCATTAAGAGAATCATCAGGGCCAATAATTAAGGGAATATTTGGGTTGATTAGTTTAGTTGTAATTTCAGGGAGACTTCTTCTTTGGATAATTTTTCCAACTCCTTATTTTATTTGTCTTCCATTTTTTATGAAAATTATAACTTTGGTAATGATTTTGCTTGGAATATTTATTGGTTATGAATTTTCTCGATTTAAAATTAGTTATCAATCATTTTCTCTAAGAAACATTACTTTTTCTTCTTTTTTAGCTATAATGTGAAATCTATTGCCTATTTCTACGTTAGCATTAAATTTTTTTCCAGTAAAAATAGGGGAAATTTATATTAAGATTTTCGATCAAGGTTGAAGGGAATATTATGGTGGATTAAATATTAAAGCTCATATCAGGAAATTTTCTCAATTTCTTCAAATTTTTTCTAATAATCATTTAAAAATTTATTTGATATTAATGGTTGGTTGGTTTGCAGTTTTAATTTTTAGTATGTATTATTCAAATAGCTTATAGTTAGAGTATGATATTGAAGATATCAGGGAAACATTTATGTTTTTGAATATTTACAAGAAATAGTTCTAATTTTACAATGAAAATGTAATGTTTTAATTTAAACTATGAAAATAGAAATATAAACGAAATTTCATCGCTTAAGAATTAAGTTAGAAGCTTATTCTTGAATTACATATTTCCTTAACTGGAGAAAAATTTCTCAATCTTATCATTAACAGTGATATACCTTTTGGTTTCAGTTAATAAACAAGGATGAATTCATCAAATTTTTAGGTCGAAACTAAATGCAAATTTTGCTTCTTGTTTAAGATAAATTGATAGATCAATACTTTTTAAGTGCAAGTTAAATGTTATAGTTAACTATTATCCTAACATGTTCATTCCAGAGCTCCTTGATTTCATTCATGAATAATTCCGATAATTAAAATGATTAGGAAAAATGAAGTTAGTGCTGAATATGACAATAGGTTAGTAGTTTTTATGGTGATAATAAGGGGTAGGAGGAGGGTAATTTCTACATCAAAAATTAGAAAAATAATTGCAATTAAAAAAAATTGTAGTGAAAATGGTAGTCGTGCAGATCTTTTAGGGTCAAATCCACATTCGAAGGGACTTCTTTTTTCTCGATCAGAGAAGGTTTTTTTTGAAATAATGTTAAGAACAATAATTAAAATAATCATAATGATTATAATTATAGTTGCTAGAAAAAATAAAATTTTAATTATTTATACTAGTTTTTCTAGATTTTCTGATTGGAAGTCAAATATAATTTTTATATTATATAAATTAGCTACCTCATCAGTAGATAGAGATATAAAGGAAAAGTCAAACTACGTCTACAAAGTGTCAATATCAAGCAGCAGCTTCAAACCCAAAATGGTGGATTTCTGAGAAATGATTGAGATAATGTCGGATTAAACAAACTAGTAAAAATGTTGTACCAATAATTACATGAATTCCATGAAATCCAGTTGCTATAAAAAATGATGATCCGTATGCTGCATCTGCAATGGTAAACGGAGCTTCAATGTATTCGTATATTTGAAGTATAGAAAAGTATAGTCCTAAAATAACAGTTAGAGCTAATCCTTGTAGGGCTTGATAAAAGTTATTTTCTATTAATCTGTGATGGGCTCAAGTTACTGTTAGCCCTGAAGTTAAAAGAATTAAAGTGTTAAGGAGGGGGATTTCAATTGGATTAAAGGGCTGAATTCCTTTTGGGGGTCAATTTATTCCTAGTTCAATTCTAGGAGATAAAGAATTGTGAAAAAATCCTCAGAAAAAAGAAATAAAGAAGAACACTTCTGATGTGATAAATAAAATTATTCCTCATCGTAATCCAATAGTTACTTTGTATGTGTGTAATCCTTGGAATGTAGCTTCACGAATGATATCTCGTCATCACTGATATATGACAAGAGATGTAATTAGGAATCCAATGAGCAGTAAATTTCTTTCGTATAAATGGAATCATTTAATTAACCCTATTATTGTTGTTATCGCTCCGAAAGCTCCTAAGATTGGTCATGGTCTGATGTCTACAAGATGGAAGGGGTGATTTTTTTGTGCTCTCATTAGTTAACTTCTCTTGAGTATAAAGTTCTTAGAACTGCAAATACATAAGACTGAATAATTGATACGGCTGATTCTAGAATTAAAAGAAGAATTTGTACAATAATTAGTATATTTACTATAATTAAAGAAAGAGATGTACCTGTGTTACCCAGAAGAGTTAAAAGTAAGTGACCTGCAATTATATTAGCTGAAAGTCGGACGGCTAAGGTTCCTGGTCGAATAATATTTCTAATAGTTTCAATGCAAACTATGAAAGGTATTAATACAGGAGGTGTTCCCTGGGGTACTAGGTGAGCAAATATATGAATTGTGTTATTAATTCATCCAAAAATTATAAATCTTAGTCATAAAGGTAAGGCTAGTGCTAAAGTTAGTGATATATGTCTTGTTCTAGTGAAAATATAGGGAAATAACCCTAAGAAATTATTAAATATAATGAATGAGAATAGTGAAATAAAGATTAGAGTTCTTCCTTTTGAATTTTTTGTTCCTAGTAAAATTTTAAATTCTTTATGTAGTCTAATAATGATTTTATTTCATAAAATATTAAGACGCGATGGGATAAGTCAGAATATTGGGGGGATAATTAACAGCCCAATTATTGTTCTTATTCAATTTAATGATAGATTTAAATTTGTCGATGGGTCAAAAGATGAAAAAAGATTAGCTATCATTTTCAATAAAAGGAAATTTCTTTTTTAGTTTTTTTATATTTTTTAATGGGCTGTGGGTAGGAAAAGTATACTATAACATTAAATGTTACAAAGATTACTGTAAAGAATACAAATAAAGTTAATCAGTTTATTGGTGCTATTTGTGGGATTAAAAATTATTATATTTATAATAATTTTAGCTTGACAAGCTAATGTTATATTTTAACTAAATTTTTCATTAGATGTAGGTGTTATTCTACAATTGTATGAATTAAAATTTCATTGCTTACTTTCGGCCATCTAATGATTCTCTAATTATTTTAGAGACTCAATTTACAAAGTACTTAGGAGAAATTCTTTCTACTACAATTGGCATAAATCTATGATTTGCACCACAAATTTCTGAACATTGACCGAAAAATAATCCTGGTCGTCTTAGTACAAATCTGGCTTGGTTTAATCGACCTGGTGTAGCATCAATTTTGACTCCTAAGGAAGGCACAGTTCAGGAGTGAATTACATCTGCTGCAGTAACAATAATTCGAATTTGAGATTCAAAAGGAACTACTATTCGATTATCTACATCTAAAAGGCGAAAGTTAAAGGTTTCTAAATCGTTTGTTGGAACTATATATGAGTCAAATTCAATATTTTTAAAGTCTGAATATTCATAAGATCAGTATCATTGGTGTCCAATAGCTTTTACTGAAATAACAGGTTCATAAACTTCATCCAAAATATAAATTAATCGGAGTGAAGGTAGAGCAATAAAGACAAGAGTTACTGCTGGTATAATTGTTCAAATAATTTCAATAATTTGTCCTTCTAAAAGAAATCGGTGAGTAAGTTTATTAAAGAACAGAGTTACTATAATTTGACCCACTAGTACTGTAATGATAATTAAAATTATTAGGGCGTGATCATGGAAGAATGAGAGCTGTTCTATTAAGGGTGATGCCCTATCTTGAAGGAGAAGAGTTTTTCATGTTGCAATTTCTAAAAAAAGGTTGAACTTTATGTTTGGGGCTTAACTCCAACGCACTATTCTGCCACATTAGAATTTAGCTGTTAAAATTGGAAGTTCAGCGTACCTATGTTCAGCTGGGGGAAGATGTTGTAATCATTCAATTGATGATGTTATTCTTGTTCTAGAAAGAGTTTTTCGCTGTGAAGATAATGCCTCTCAAATTGAGAATAAAAGAAACAATACTCCTGTTAATGAAATAATAGATCCAATTGATGAAATAATATTTCATATAGTGAATACATCTGGGTAATCCGAGTATCGTCGAGGCATTCCTCTCAATCCTAGAAAGTGTTGAGGAAAGAAAGTAAGGTTTACTCCAATAAATATAATAAGAAACTGAATTTTTAAAAATTTATTGTTCAAAGTAACTCCGGTAAATAGAGGGAATCATTGAACAAGACCTCCTATAATAGCAAATACAGCCCCTATTGAGAGAACATAGTGGAAGTGGGCAACTACATAATATGTATCATGTAAAATAATATCAATTGATGAATTTGCTAAAACTACTCCTGTAAGTCCTCCAACAGTAAAAAGGAAGACGAATCCAAGAGCCCATAAAGTTGCAGGACTATAGTTAATAATTGTTCCGTGGAATGTAGCCAATCATCTGAATACTTTAATTCCTGTAGGAACGGCAATAATTATAGTTGCTGATGTGAAGTATGCTCGAGTATCTACGTCTATTCCTACAGTAAATATGTGGTGTGCTCATACAACAAATCCTAATAATCCGATTGCTATTATAGCATAAATTATTCCTAATGTTCCGAATGCTTCTTTTTTTCCTCTTTCTTGTCTAATAATATGGGAAATTATTCCGAACCCTGGAAGAATGAGAATATAAACTTCTGGATGTCCGAAGAATCAGAATAGATGTTGATAAAGAATGGGGTCACCTCCTCCTGCTGGGTCAAAAAATGATGTATTAATATTTCGGTCTGTTAAAAGTATAGTAATTGCTCCTGCAAGAACTGGAAGGGAAAGAAGAAGAAGGATGGCTGTAATAACAACTGATCATACGAATAGGGGTATTCGTTCTGGTGTCATTCCTACTGGTTTTATATTAATTACTGTAGAAATAAAATTTACTGCTCCTAAAATCGAAGAGATTCCTGCTAAATGTAGTCTGAAGATAGCTAAATCAACTGATGATCCTTCATGGGCTACATTTGCAGCTAGAGGGGGATAAACTGTTCATCCAGTTCCTGCTCCGTTTTCAACAATTCTTCTTATAATTAGAAGAGTTAATGAAGGGGGTAGTAGTCAAAATCTTATGTTGTTTATTCGTGGGAATGCCATATCTGGGGCTCCTAATATTAATGGGACTAGTCAATTTCCAAATCCTCCAATTATGATAGGTATTACTATAAAGAAAATTATAATAAATGCATGTGCAGTAACAATTACATTATAAATTTGATCGTCTCCAATTAATGATCCTGGGTTTCCTAATTCTGTCCGAATTAGTACTCTCAGAGAAGTTCCTACTATTCCTGCTCATGCTCCAAAAATAAAGTATAAAGTACCAATGTCTTTATGATTTGTGGAGAATAACCATTTATTCGGTAGGATGGCTGAGTATAGGCGGTAAATTGTAAATTTATTAACGAAATTATTTTTCTCCTACCATATGGTTTAATAGTCAAAAATGATTTTAAATTGCAAATTTAAAGGTAAAGTTTCTTTTTAAGCCTTAAGGCTTAGGTACCTCCTATTTCCAGCTTTGAAGGCTAACAGTTTGCAGCTTAACTTAAATCCTTAGAGGAAATTTAAGGTTAAAGTACATGCTGCTAATCCTATCAAGGATACAAAATTAAGGAGAATTACTGTGAACGAGAGCTTGTTATTCTGGGGAATGATTGATTCTCTTGAGTTAATTACCATTGTTGAAAATGTCAGACGTAGGTAAAAAAATAAAGTAATTAATGTTGAGATAACTAAGATTAATCTTAATAGGTTTAGGCCATTATCTACTAAGTTATTAATTGTTAATCATTTGGGAAAAAATCCGAGGAATGGGGGGATTCCTCCTAAGGATAAAAAGTTTATTATAAAGAAAAATTTCATTATTTTATTTTTGTTTATTGATAGATTTAACTGCCTTACTCAGTAAATATTAAATTTTTTAAAAATTAAAATAATATTCACTGAAATAATGGTATACACAGCAAAATAAATAGTCCAGATTGTTTGGGAATTAAGCATTCTTGCGATTATTCATGCTATATGGTTGATTGATGAAAATGATATGATTTTTCGTAACCTAATTTGGTTTATTCCTAAAACTCCTCCAATTACTGTGGAAAAGACTACAATTATTGACAAGAATAAGATTATTTTTGAATTATATATTAGAAGAATTATCGGTGCAATTTTTTGTCATGTTAAAAGGATTAGAGAATTATTTCAATTTAATCCTTCAATAACTTCTGGGAATCATACGTGGAAGGGGGCTGCTCCTGCTTTGGTTAAAAGTGCTGAATTTAATATTATTATCAATAAATAATTAGAATTTTGGGGGATAAACTCATTAAGATTTATTGTTGTAATAATAGAAAAAAGCAGACCTCTTGAGGCAAGTGCTTGAGTGATAAAGTATTTTAGTGCTGATTCAGAGGGATAAAGATTAGAAGAATCTTTTATCAGGGGGATTATTGATAAAAGGTTGATTTCTAAGCCTATCCATATTCTCAGTCAGGAATAAGAAGAAATTGCGATTAAGGTCCCTATTACTAGGGTATTGAAGAATAGGATTTTATAAAAATTTACAATTAAAAAGAAAAGGATTAAGACCTTTATAGACGGGGTATGAACCCGTTAGCTTTGTTAGCTTATCTTTTTACACCTTAGTATAAGATGTACTCAGATTTTTGGTGTCTGTAGGGCTAGTTAAATTCTAGCAGGTGTAGATAGTAAAGGCAGTTGGTTCTGCATGCTCAATCCTATCAAGATTGCTCTTTTTCAGACACTTTACTTTTTTTTTTTTATAATTTTATAAAGAGAAAAAAAGTTGCAAACATAGATTTATTAAATGTTGTGTTTTAGAGTCTGATAACATAAATTTAGGTTTGGTTGCAAAAAAGACGATTTTTTTGCATTTTTTTTCGCTTTTTTCCCTGTCATTTTTTTAGCAAAAATTTATTCACTATTTGGTTTCTCCGTCTTTGTCCCTTTTTAGACAAAAAATTTCTTGTTAACTTTTTTTTTCTAATAAATGGTTTATGAATTAATGTCTAATAGAAGATATATATTATATAAATTATTTATATATATATATACGTCTATTATATAGAAAGTATATAAATATATAAAAATTAAATTTAATAATAATGTCTATTGATTAATAAGAAAAAAAGGTTATATATGAATTAATAAAGACCAATAAATATATAGACATCGTATGTAAACTTTAAAGATGTATTTTGAAAGAGAGAGAAACGGCTATATTATTAAGTATTTAGAAGACCAATAG